ATTTGAATTGGCATCACTTACTCTCCTGGATCTTACGAAGCCTGTTGTATTAATGCACGACATGATTCGGTTCTAATCATAGAAAAATTCTCCTCGAGCGAACCAGCCTCCTCTCTGTATGAGGTTTACGCGGTGGTTGGAAAAGAGACACATTTGGTTGTAAATTTCAATGTGGCGGATAAACTCATATACATATATCTGCAAAGGCCAATCAATAGTTCAAGTCGCACACTCCCATAATCCATCTTCTCTTCGGAAAATCCACTTCAACTATTCATATCAGATAAATGAAATAATAAAATATTGCAGAGTTGAAGGGAAATATCTAAATAAATGTCTTATTTTTTGGATTCGTTTTATTCAATAATCCATATTTGTAGCAATGAAATAGGATTGTTCCTACCCAAAATGATATAGGATTGATTCCAAATATCTAGGAACTATCTTCTCTATAAAGGACCAGAAATACCTTGTTTACGTATCATTGGAAAGTGCATTAACATAAATACGGCAGTAAGCAGAGGTAATACAAAAGTGTGTAAACTATAAAAACGAGTCAAAGTAGATTGACCCACACTAGCACTTCCTCGTAATAACTCGACCACGGGTGATCCTATTATAGGAATAGCTTCAGGTACACCTGTCACGATTTTCACTGCCCAATAACCAATTTGGTCCCGAGGCAAGGAATAACCAGTTACACCAAAAGATGCGGTCAATACAGCCAGAACCACCCCTGTAACCCAAGTTAATTCGCGGGGTTTTTTAAATCCACCAGTGAGATACACCCGAAATACGTGCAGGATCATCATTAGGACCATCATACTTGCCGACCATCGATGAACCGATCTGATTAACCAGCCAAAGTTAGCTTCAGTCATTATGTATTGAACAGAGGCAAAAGCCTCGGTAATGGTCGGACGATAGTAAAAAGTCATAGCAAACCCCGTAGCTACTTGTACTAAAAAACAAGTAAGCGTAATTCCTCCTAGACAATAAAATAGGTTGACATGAGGCGGAACATATTTACTAGTTATATCATCTGCAATTGCCTGAATTTCGAGACGCTCTTCAAACCAATCATATACTTTATTGAGATAGGTAAACCAAGGGGGCTCCCCCTCTAAGAACTGTATATGAGAATTTCATCTCGTACAGCTCAAGCGGAAACACCTACAAACAGTTTGTAGCGGATAGAAATTTTTTCTATTTCTTAATTTGAGTCCTAGATTCTATCTTCTCGTAAGATACGAAGGACCAAAAACCCCGAAGTCTTTTTTCTGATGCTAATGCCAAAATATCAAGCTGGCTCATTCGTATTTATGTTGATGTTGATCCTTACAGGCCTCTTGAATCTTCTCTTTCCCTATTTTTTTTTCTTTTTATTTGTAGTGTGGATTGTCTTTTTTTTTTTTTATATATTATATATAGGAATTCTCTTGTTGAGACCCTACAAAATCAATTGAAACCTCAGATTCATACTAGAACCACGATGAGTCAATAAAGCCCCAAGCTAAGCTCAAAGGTTCCTTAGAGTAAGAACCATTTGATCATCACTTAGAATCGATGTAAAGACTCAAAATCCAAAGAAACATTTGTGCTTTGGTTAAAAAAACCATAAGCATTTGAAGGAAGAAAAATCCTTTGATCTCTGATTCTAACTATATTGGATTTTTTTTCGTTTTTTTAGTGCGGTCGCGAGGTCTGAATAGTTAGGTATGAATCATAGTGCTAATGTTTCTTGATCTATTCTATAGATTCCGTGCTCCAGATATTCTAATGAATATCAGACGAGGTGGAACCATCTCTCTCGAGATGACAGACCATTCTCTATACTATCAATAGGATCAATTTTCACAAGTCACACACTCATATTCCGGAAATACCGAAACAAAGGAATTCCACGGTCGAACTACCCTACCACAATATATATATTATATATGAATATATATTCTAAACCACAATATATATATGAATATATGAATTCACAATAAAATAAAAACATGGAATATAGAATATTCTGAAAAACAAAGAAGTTTTTCATAACCTCTTACTAAACTTTCCTTTCCTACGCTTTCGCGTAAAAGTGAAGAGACAAGCCAATCACTCAAATCACGAATGATTAACCAATTTCTTAGGTCACTAAGAACCCTTATAAAAGCGGCTCTCCTGACTGCGGTTATAGGAACCCTCACTTATAGTAGTACTCTACCTACCAGGTTTTTCCCGACTGACGGGGGTCCGGTTCAAACTAAACTATAGATCTAGAGGATTCTTCTATTCTATGGAAGAAGAATACGAGGCTAACCATTCTTCTTTCTATGGAGGAAGAATCTTCTGTGCAATTAAGGGCCCAAGGAGTCACTCAATTCCCTTCGCCAGGAGGTGCGGAGGCTTTGTTTGGATCTCGATACGAGTCAGGAGACAGCGTTATGAAGCTAGCCGACAGGCACGGCGGGAAAGCGAGCAAAGAGAGCTTCACGGGGTGAACCGACCCCTAGGATTCTCTATTCTCTGTAGCAAAAGTGTCCTTCTAATTTCTAAAATGTATACAGAATAGATGAGGGTTGTTTCCTTGATTCTAGTGTAGGATTCTAGATTGGAGACTTGAGGCCCCTAAAAAAAAGGGGCCGAAGTGTAAGTGAGTTATTTTGGGTTGAAAACTAAGTTCAGACTTCTTGGTTCTTATGGTATGGATCTAATTCATTGAGATTCCGTCCAGTAAAACAGAAGAATTATAAATCTCCAAGAGAATAGATAGAAAAACTGCAAATAAAGCCATTGCGACACCCATCAAAGGAGTGGTTCCCCATCCTGGAGCCACTTTCCCATATTCCGAATTCAACGGTTTCAATAAAGCCCCTACTGTTGTTCGTCTTGGACCAGATCTAGAACTACCCTCAACGGTTTGTGTCGCCATAAATACTTTTTTTTGTTGAGATCTGTTGACTTTGTATACCCTTCCGTTGTAAATAAACGATCTTATCATAGATCCATTGTAATCTTGAAATTCTCTAATAATGGAAACAGCAACCCTAGTCACCCTCTTTCTTTCTGGCTCACTTGTCAGTTTTACCGGGTACGCCTTATATACCGCCTTTGGGCAACCCTCTCAACAACTAAGAGACCCATTCGAGGAACACGGAGACTAGTTGAATTAATGAGACTCCCCAATGGGGGAGTCTCATTACTTCAATTGGGAATAAGGCACAATCATTTCACCTTTTTATTTTTAATTGGAACCCTCGGTGGTTCTCTAAAAAAGATAGCGAAAAAAATAATCCCTAGAGTAGAGACTAAGAGGAATGTATAAACCAATGCTTCCATAGATTCGATCGTGGTTTACAATTATAGCTTTCACATCTGTTCATTTGGTAGGATCATCTCCCAGATAAAGAAAAGGTAAGAGTCAAAAGTCGGTGATCCAAAAATCACGGTTTCTCTGCTACTCTGTGTTAACTCAAACAAATCAAATAAAGGAGAAAAAAACCAAAGCAATGTTGTATCAAACTACCTGTCTCCTTGTAGTTGGATCTCCAAGTTTTTGGAATGCTCCAAATTCCACTTGAGCATCCAAATCTGGGTCAATGCCGGCAAAAACATCTCTGAACAAAGTTCTCGCACCGTGCCAAATGTGCCCGAAAAAGAAAAGCAAAGCAAATGAAGCATGGCCAAAAGTAAACCAACCCCTGGGGCTGCTACGAAAAACACCATCCGATTTCAAAGTAGCACGATCTAATTCAAAAATTTCACCCAATTGAGCGCGTCTAGCGTATTTTTTCACAGTAGCAGGATCGCTATAACTGACTCCATTGAGTTCACCACCAAAGAACTCAACAGTTACACCGACTTGTTCGACACTATACTTCGACTCTGCTCTTCGAAAAGGAACGTCGGCTCTCACAATTCCGTCTCCGTCTACCAAAACGACTGGAAATGTTTCAAAAAAAGTAGGCATACGGCGTACAAAAAGCTCGCGGCCTTCTTTCTCTCTAAAGATAGGATGTCCTAACCATCCAACCGCGATTCCATCCCCATTGTCCATTGAGCCCGCTCTAAATAATCCCCCTTTAGCTGGATTATTTCCGATGTAATCATAAAAAGCTAATTTTTCTGGAATTTTAGACCAAGCTTCTGAGAAATTCTGATTTTCGGCTAGGCTAGCGCCAACTCTTCGATATATTTCTTGCTGGAAGTATCCTTGATCCCATTGATACCGGGTGGGACCAAATAATTCGATCGGGGTCGTTGCCGAACCATACCACATAGTTCCAGCAACAACAAAAGCTGCAAAAAAGACAGCAGCGATACTACTGGAAAGTACAGTTTCAATATTACCCATACGTAATCCTTTGTATAAACGTTGGGGCGGACGGACACTAAGATGGAATAGGCCCGCCAATATACCCAATGTCCCTGCTGCAATATGATGAGAGGCTATTCCTCCTGGAACAAAAGGATCAAAACCTTCGACACCCCACGCAGGATTTACAGATTGTACTTTTCCCGTGAGTCCATACGGATCGGACACCCATATGCCAGGACCATACAAACCGGTTACATGAAATGCGCCAAATCCAAAGCAAGCTAGCCCTGCGAGAAATAAATGAATTCCAAAGATCTTGGGCAAATCCAAAGAAGGTTTTCCTGTACGCTCATCACAGAAAATTTCTAGATCCCAATACACCCAATGCCAGATAGAGGCCAAGAAGCACAAGCCAGAAAATACAATATGTGCCCCGGCCACACCTTCGTAACTCCAAATACCCGGATTCGTTATAGTGCCTCCTGCGATACTCCAACCCCCCCACGAATTGGTTATTCCTAAACGAGTCATGAATGGGATAACGAACATACCCTGTCTCCACATTGGATCAAGAACGGGATCAGAGGGATCAAAAACTGCTAATTCGTATAAGGCCATCGACCCGGCCCAACCCGAAACTAGAGCAGTATGCATTATATGGACAGAAAGCAACCGACCGGGATCATTTAATACGACAGTATGAACACGATACCAAGGCAAACCCATGGAAAGACCTCTTTCTCAAAGAAAAATAGACACTATGTAACTTTCTCGCATTGGGACTTCCCCCTTTCAATGGATTATCTCGGAGCAGGGGTAAATATTGAGTCCATTCCCTTGGGCATAACGGACCAATTCTGTTTGTAGGAATAAATAGAAACAGATCTATTCTATACCCGATAAGTATCAATCCGCAATGCAGCATTGGTCTGGTTCTATTTTCTATGGGATACTGCTCGGTCTTATTCTATGAACGTTTCAATCTATGGAAAAAAGGAAAATCTGAGCCAATAGTCTGACAACAAGAAAAGCCGTTTTGACTACGCTTTCGCATAAAAAAAAAAAAAAGTTAAGAGACGGGCTTTCAAGCTTCGTCTAATGCCCGTTGGTGTTCCAAAAGTCCCTCTTTTTTCTCCTATAGATAAACTTGAAAAAGAAGAAAAAGAAAAAGAAGAAAAAGAGAAAGAAGAAAAAGAGAAAGAAGAAAAAGAGAAAGAAGAAAAAAAAGAAAAAGAAAAAGAAGACCAGTCATGGACGGACCTCTAGTGCGACTTGGCAGCCATAATGGGTTTTATGGGATTTCCCCATGCTCTTCCCCTATCAAGATATTCTCTCTTTCTCCCAACAAAGGTTGAGTGAATGATCAAGAATTGAAAGTTTGAACTCAAAGCCAATAATTTCAATTGGGAAATTCCGATTTTGATTGTCAATTCTATTTTCAAATGGAATAGTTTATGGTTGGTTTGGTTAGACCACTAAAATGAAGGATCCAGACTCCGCTCATAAAACACCCAATTGGTCAAATAGGAATATGTAAAATTCCCCTTTGTATCATAACATAAAAGATTCCTATTGATTAGACCGTAAAAGCAATTCTAAACCTCCAACTAGATATATCCTAGATATATATCTCAATTGAGGTTTGGTAGGTCAATCTTTACCCGGAGTAGATCCTAAACCTAAAAGAACAGAGGAAGCCCATTCAGTAACAAGAAAATGACACCATAATTGAAAATCCAATTTGGAGTTCGATGAAATAAAACAAAACCTCAATGCAAAGTAAATTCGACATGTTTCAAGTTTCATGACTTCTTTTTTGAGGGGAAGGGCGCCAAAACTTATCTTTCTTGAAAAATGGAAGAAAAAAAGTACGCTCGTTAGGAGTTAGAAAAATCCTGCTATGAAACAATGAAAAGGGCTGGAATTTCCACATTGCAATTTGTTAAATCGTATGCACCAAAAACATGCGTGTAGGGTTTCCTTAAGGGATCCAATTTTGTCCTAATCAATCGACTTCATCGACAAAGATGCCTTTTTTTATTCCAAAAGATTCATTACGAGATTACAAATACCCTGCTGGGTCTCATGATAACGCTCACTATACAAGATCCGACCCCAGCTTTTTGGGTGTTTGTAAACTGTAGAGGCGGATTGGCAACATGCGCACTGACTCTCAGTTCTCAGATACTACGTGTGGAATCCTCCTATACAGTAAACACGTCGAAGGCCTATTCAGTGGCATCCCTCGTCGTGAGCGTAGGACAATTTGGCAACCGTATAGCATTCCCTCACTCTAACAATTCAGGTCGTGCCAATGCATTTTTATTTCTTATTTGAGAGAAAAAAGAAGACTATGCCTTCGCTATATGGAATATGAATCAAATACTAAGTAATAATAGCATGGCACTTCGAGTTTGCAAGGCGCAATTATTGTTTTTTCATACGATGAGATTCTGTATCGAGAGAGTGGTATGAAACAAAAAGCATTTCCGATTGGATCTTATCTATCTGGGATCCATTTCCGCGTCACAAACTTTTTGTTTTTCATACCCTAAGTCCCTTTCCACTATTTAGTGTATGAAAGATTTAAAAAATGAAAAAAAAATACGATCATTTTTTTTTTTATTTTTTAGTTGATTAAATAAAAAAGAAACTTTGGGATTGTCGAATCGCAAACGAGAAAAATAGATAAAGCACCGGAGCCATCATAGTACTATCCTAGTATTCATTAGTAATATTTTGAAATTCTCTCGAAGGGAAGGGTGGTAACTAGATCATTGAACAATCCGAGGGTCTTAGAAATCCTATTTTTATTTTTCTTTATTCAGTGGAAGTGAAATGAAAAAAACCGAATTCCATCGTAGAGCCGTATGCAATGCGCAAACGATGCCTGTACGGTTGTTCAACTCTCTCTTGTTGTTTTGTTCTTAGAATCTATCCGTTACCTCTTTACTTCGCCAAATCGTGCGAAATAGAGGAATCCTTCATTTATATCATTGTGGTAGTGCTACACGAACCTTCTACTAATTATATTGGGCCCGGCGTAGGGAAATTGTACCTAGCTTCGGATGAATTCAAAAATGTCGTCCATAATATCGTACGTCTTTATGCCAAAAGAACAAAAAAAACCGAGAAGTGTATATATAACGACATGCAGTTGGCTTCTTCAATGACATCAGACGAAGCCAAAAAACATGGAATTGTTGATAGAATAGGACTGAACGAAGACGATATAATAGGAATGCACAACAACTCCACCTTCCCTACGTTTCGCTTCCCATGGGTTACCTACCTAGGAAAGAGCATGGTTTAACTACCTAGCAGAGAGAAAGAATCCTCGAAGGGATTCCTACCAGGATTGTCGACGGGATTCCTACAATGATGAAATGGAAACCCTCATTCTCAGTTGGCCATTTCATCGAAAGATTATGCGATCGTAGGTTAAAAAAACTCCAAGAGGTACTCGATAGATTATGCGATCGTAGGTTAAAAAAACTCCAAGAGGTACTCGATTTTCAAAAGGTTCTCGAAAAACTGCGAAAATTTTGGTTTTTAGTTTCCTGACATTAATTGAGATTTGCCTTAATTTAGCTTAGGTCTAGGCTAGGGAAAGGTTCAAAAGAAAGGCTGGATGCTGGATGGAAGCAACCTTATGCAATATGCAAACGATGCCTGTACGTGTATCTTATAATCCCCCGTTCCTTTACCGATTTTACTTCGCGAAATCGTACGAAATAAAGGAAAACCGACGGATGTTAAAGGTATTATTTTAGAATCATCCGGTTAGGATCGATCTAAACCAGCCCATTCTGTATATAATTCAGCATGCCAACTATTAAACAACTTATTAGAAACACAAGACAGCCAATCAGAAATGTCAAAAAAGCCCGCGCTCTTCGGGGATGTCCTCAGCGTCGAGGAACATGTACTAGGGTGTATGTGCGACTCGTTCAGATCATGAACTGAACCAAAAGAAAGGAAACAATTTTTACAGTATCAAAGATCAATACCAATGAATAAAACCAATGAATAAGATAGAGTGGAAGAACTCCATTCACTGTCTAAAAAAAAAAAAGACCTTTATTGTGTATAAAATTTATGGTTTCCATTGGTATAAATCCGATCACCTCAATTGGAGATGAGAAGCAATTCCCCATTGGTAGCAAATGGTTCTCCATTAAGCGGGGGAAATCTTATTTAAGAAGCACAAAAACGCTGCTCCTACTCTTGCAAGAACGGACTCACAGGGTCAGCTACCTAACCAACCTTCATAATTAAATGCCGTTACTGTATAGGTAGATCTTATTGTGAAAAGACCTATTACTGGGTAATTCATGGGTAGAGCCAAAGAGTGTGAACTATACAAGTTCCTAAATAAGGAAAGGGCTCCGGTGTATAGAAAGGACCTCACCGTTTAAAAAGTCACCATGGAAACGATGGAACCCACTATTTTTTATTCATTTATATTTCTTACTAAAATTTACTTTGACTCGTTTTTTGATCAATCTAATTTTTTATTTCGAGGTGAAATGCCTGGAAAAAATCGTGGTTGGGAAGGTCATCGTAGCAAAAGCCATTGGAATTTTTTTTTATACATCGGAAGAATCCGTTTTGTTATTAATAGACCGGGAGGGGAGAAAAGAATGACTGAAAGAAAAGAAAGCAATTAGTTATTCATCAAAGTTTCAGTGGATTCAATGACCAGAATTAAACGAGGATATATAGCTCGGAGACGTCGAACAAAAATGCGTCTATTTTCATCAACTTATCGAGGGGCCCATTCAAGACTTACTCGAACTATGACTCAACAGAAAACGAGAGCTTTGGGTTCTGCTTCTCGGGATAGAAGCAGGAAAAAGAGAGATTTTCGCCGTTTGTGGATCACTCGTATAAATGCAGTAATTCGTGAGATTAAGATATTCCATAGTTATAGTGTATTTATACACAATCTCCGTAAGAGTCACTTGCTTCTTAATCGAAAAATACTAGCGCAAATCGCTATATCAAATCCAAATTGTCTTTCCACGATTTCCAATGAGATAAATTCGAAGGTAAATTCTCTTTCGAGGACTTCCAATTTCCTTTCGAATTTCCAATTTCTTTCCAATTTCTAATGAGATCATGAATTTCGCAGGGTTAATTTAGCAGGGAAGGGTTTAAACGAAGTTCCCCGGAGAATCAACTCCGGGAAGGTGGAGTATAAATGAATAGGATAAGGTAATCAAAATAAACAAGCACTATTGACTCAAAAAAAAAATGAAATATTTCTTCTTTTTCTTCCCCGATTCGGATTCTTTTTGGTTTCTTCCAACATGAGACTCCTTGGGTTCTCTCATTTTTCAAACAAAACATCCACCTTATCCTAGTTGGGTTAAAGATTGGAATCAGGACCTTTTTGATTTTTAGCCCTAGGGGTTGACTTGGGTCTTATTCTTTCAAATGGTTTCTCCTTTTTCTTAGGATCTTTTTGATTTTTAGCCCTAGGGGTTGACTTGGGTCTTATTCTTTCAAATGGTTTCTCCTTTTTCTTTTTCTTAGGATCTTTTTTCTTAGGACGAAGAAAAGGTAACAAAGATAAAATACGAGCTTGCTTTATAGCAAGCGTAATGAATCTGTGTTGTTTCAAGGTCAATCGACTCACTCGTCTAGGTAATATTTTTCCCTCGTCACTAATAAATCGACTAATTAAACTCATGTTTCTATAATCCATTCGATCCTTCGGTCCAATTTTGGGCAAACGCCTACGAAAAGATTGCTTGGATTTCGATTTTGGAACGGATTTCTTTTTCTTGGCTTTTGGTTTCAGATTCTTGCCTTTGGGTTTTTTCAGTTTGGGTTTTTTCAGAAAGGGTGGCTTAGATTTTTGAACGGGTTTCTCGGATTTCGGCAAGACTGGTTTAGGGTGCAAATATAGCACACCTTGATCCTCAGATTTATCCATGGTATTTAGTCCTTATCTCTAAAATCCTATTTCTGAATTCGCATTTGGGATACGACGGAAATAGGATTTGATTTGTTTCTCTATATTCTATGTAATTTGTTCTTGTTACTGGGAAAGGTGTGAGTTCAATCTATTTCTTTATTTCCCCATGAATTGTATGCTTGGAACAATAGGGGCAGAATTTTCTCAATTCCAATCGACTAGGTGTCTTGTGTCGATTCTTTTGAGTAATATATCTAGAAATGCCCGGAGATTCCTTAGTAACATTGTTTCGCACACAACTAGTACATTCCAAAATAACTCTGACTCTGACATCTTTACTCTTGGCCATGCACCTCCTTTGCATTTTGGATTCACTCAACTCTTCTATTTTCAATCCGAAACGAAGAAAAAAAAAAGGAAAAAAATAGAAGTGGCTAACCCGAAATCCGATTAGGAACGATTTCGTTGCAATCAATAGCGTAATAGTCAAAAGTAATACAACGATTTGGAACTCTCAATTATTTCGAATCCCAATAGAATATTTCATTGAAGTATCTTGTATGATTTTGTTACCCTAGACCCATTATTTTGATTTCCGTACTCCCTCTCCGAATTCGAGCCTAATCGCAAGTTTCGCTGAGGTTGACTCCACTTTGATTCTTTTTCTGTCCTCCTTTCTTTATCCTCAAAAATGGAAAAATAAGAAAACAAAGAAAGAGAGAGAGGAAGAAGAGGTATTAGTCGCAGATAATTTATTGTATCGCTAATCTTCTTCATCCCTTCCCGTGTTAATAACTAGAATGAAAAAAGGGGAATGTCAACGCATCTGGGAAGAAACGATTGATCTCTATCAATAGACCTGCTAAAGACCCGAACCATAGAGTACTTAGCACAGGGGCCGCGGAGAGATATGTTTTTAGATCGCGCATTGAAAATTCTCCTTCTTTATTGGAATACATATATGATCAGATGCATAGGTCGTTAAGGATCGCTTGTATTTTCTATTTTAGTTGTACGCGGAATCCCTAACAAAAACAGAAATATACCACGACCTAGTCAATGTCAATAACACTCAGATTTTCCTTTCCTTAAAACGAAAAAAGGGCTGAGTATTGTATTACTGATAAGTATTCATTTATTTATACATGAGGTTTCCTATCTATCTATAGAATCGAATTCTTTTAGTATTAATTAGTATTAATATGCATAGAATTCTTTCGATTTATCAAATTTGGTAAGTTCTACATGTTCTATGAGATCAAAAAGAAGAAATGGCAAGATAGATTGTATCTCAATGAGGAAATAATGATGTGGAAAACACGCCAGAGATTTTATACAATGACACTGTATACCAATTGAAAGGGATGTAGCGCAGCTTGGTAGCGCGTTTGTTTTGGGTACAAAATGTCACGGGTTCAAATCCTGTCATCCCTACCTATTCTTTCTCCTATGGGCAGTAACGAAAGGTCCGTTGAGATCAATTGAATTTGGACAAACGGAATCTTTCCGTTTATGATATTATATGTATCTATATTCGAATATAGATACACGGTCTGGGGGTACAAAATAATCCTTTTCTTTGCGGTCTTATCCCTGGTGATAAGAAAGCGCTCTTAGTTCAGTTGGGTAGAACGTGGGTCTCCAAAACCCGATGTCGTGGGTTCAAATCCTACAGAGCGCGATTCGGTTCTTCTTAGGTCGAATTCGACCTCCTCCTTTTTTGAGTCCGCAGGAGGTCAATCAAAAAATGAGATGTTAATGTTACTTAATCAAAGGTCCAACTGATCACTGCGTCGATATTGTAAATACGCAGTGACGAATAATCCCGCCAAAGTAATCGGAATTAGACCTAACACGATTCCAAATAGTAAAACTTCAATCATTTCGATTTTTTTGAAAAAGGAAAAAGAGAGAGGGAATATCTATCCTTAAATATTCATCCGAATTGACCACGAATCTCATCAAGCAAGACTTGGCAATTACTGCGGAAAGGCACTCTAGAATTCGCGGAAACATTTCTTTTTCTAACAGAATTGTTCATTCAATTCATTTCAAATAAGGCGTATCTTGTTCAGACCAATAAAGAGGGCCGGGGTTATAGTTGACGCCACCAATAGAAAGCCGAAATAACTAGTTATAGTAGGCATGAAGGAGCTAAAGGAGATACGTTCTTTTTATACATATGGTTCTAAAACACTTCCCTAAGTTTCCGCTTTTGAAAGATGGCAGGATACGAAAAAATAGCAATTGACAAAATCTGTTCCAATTTCA